TTTATGGAAACGGAAAGTCAATTCGTGGAATTTTTCACACAAGTATTCAATTAGTTCGGACTTGCTTAGTATTGAATTGGGACCAAGAAAAAAATGGTTCTATAGAAGAAGTTCATGCTTCTCTTGTTGAGGTAAGGGCAAATGATCTGATTCAAAATTTCATAAAAATTGAGTTAGTAAAGTCTAGTCTTTCATATGCCGAAAAAAGGTATGATACGGCGGGTTCGGGATTGATCCCCGATAATGGATTAGATTGCACCAATATCAACCCTTTTTTTTCGAAAGTGAAGATTTCAGTAGTTACTCAGCATCAAGCAACTATTGGTACATTGTTGAATCAAAATAAGGCTTTGATAATTTTGTCATCATTCAATTGTTCTCGAGTTGGTCCATGTCCATTCAATGGTTCGAAATATAACATCACGGCAAAAGAATTGAATCCCATAATTCTAATTAGGGATTTGTTGGGTCCCCTAGGTACTATTGTATCTAAAATAGTGAACTTTTATTCAGCTTACTATTTAATAACTCATAATCAGATCTTGGTAAACAAATATTGGATACTTGATAATTTGAAAGCGACTTTCCAAGTACTTGAAGTACTTAAATACTGTTTAATAGATGAAAATGGAAGGATTTATAATCCCAACCCATGCAATACCATCATTTTGAATCCATCCCATTTGAATTGGTGCTTTTTACATCACAATTATTGTGAAGAAACATCCACAATAATTAGCATTGGACAATTTATTTGTGAAAATCTATGTCTAGTTAAATATGGGACACATATAAAAAAATCTGGTCAAATTTTAATTGTTCATGGTGATTCCTTAGTTATAAGATCAGCTAAGCCGTATTTGGCTACTCCAGGAGCGACTGTTCACGGACATTACGGAGAAACCCTTTCTGAAGGAGATACATTAGTTACATTTATATATGAAAAATCCCGATCTGGTGACATAACGCAGGGACTTCCAAAGGTGGAGCAAATCTTAGAAGTGCGTTCGATTGGTTCAATATCGATGAACCTTGAAAGGAGAGTCGAAGGTTGGAACGAACGTATACCAAGAATTCTTGGAATTCCTTGGGGATTCTTAATTGGAGCTGAGCTAACTATAGCCCAAAGCCATATCTCTTTGGTTAATAAGATCCAAAAGGTTTATCGTTCTCAAGGGGTGCAGATTCATAATAGACATCTAGAGATTATTGTACGACAAGTAACATCAAAAGTGTTGGTTTCAGAAGACGGAATGTCTAATGTTTTTTCGCCTGGAGAATTAATCGGATTGCCGCGAGCAGAACGAGCAGGGCGTGCTTTAGACGAAGCGATCTGTTATCGGGCAATTTTATTAGGAATAACGAGGGCGTCTCTGAATACTCAAAGCTTCATATCTGAAGCAAGTTTTCAAGAAACTGCTAGAGTTTTAGCAAAAGCTGCTCTACGGGGACGTATTGATTGGTTGAAGGGTCTGAAAGAAAATGTAGTTCTGGGGGGAATTATCCCTATCGGTACCGGATTTAAAAAATTAGTGCACCGTTCAAGGCAAGACAAAAATATTCATTTTGAAATAAAAAAGAAAAATGTATTCAAGTTGGAAATGAGAGATATTTTGTTACACCATCGAGAATTTTTTTGTTCTTGTAGCCCAAAGAATTTCCATGACACATTAGAAAATTCATTTACGCGATTTCATAATTCCTAAGCAGAGATTTTTTCTTTTTCCTTTCTAGTTTTGTTAAGTAAAAAAATGAAGTAAGTAATAAAAAAAATTAATGGTTCGGACTATGTATCAATGGTCAACCTCGTTATAAGGTTCCGTAGGAACAATTAGTTATTTCTAAAAAAAAAGAGAAAGCGCGGGAAAAATGACAAGAAGGTATTGGAACATCCATTTGGAAGAGATGATGGAGTCGGGAGTTCATTTTGATCATGGTACTAAGAAATAGAATCCTAGAATGGCCCCTTACATTTCTGCAAAGCGTAAAGGTATTCATATTACAAATCTTACTAGAACTGCTCGTTTTTTATCAGAAGCCTGTGATTTAGTTTTTGATGCAGCAAGTCGAGGAAAACCTTTTTAATGGTTGGTACCAAAAATAAAGCAGCGGATTTAGTAGTCTCAGCTGCAATAAGGGCTCGATGTCATTATGTTAATAAAAAATGGCTCGGTGGTATGTTAACGAATTGGTCCACTACAGAAACAAGACTTCATAAGTTCAGAGACTTAAGAGGAGAACAAAAGATGGGGAAACTCAACCGTCTCCCTAAAAGAAATGCAGCAATGTTGAAGAGAAAATTATCGACTTTGCAAACATATCTGGGTGGGATCAAATATCTGACTGGGTTGTCCAATATTGTAATTATCGTTGATCAGCAAAAAGAATATACAGCTCTTCGAGAATGTGTCATTTTGGGAATTCCAACAATTTGTTTAATCGATACAAATTGTGACCCGTATCTTGCAGATATTTCGATTCCAATCAACGATGACGTTATAGCTTCAATCCGATTGATTCTTAACAAATTAGTATCCGCAATTTGTGAGGGTCGTTCTAGCTATATAAGAAGTCATTGATTATGATTATGTTATGATTAAGAATAATAAGATTAGTTAATTATTTTGATTTCTTAGATTGGTTACTATTCTTGTCTTGCATTTTTAAAAAGAGATAAAATGGGGTATTATGTTATGTGATTTCTTGGTATTTTAAATATATGATTAATGATGAAAGTAGATAAGTTGAAAAAGAGATGGTTGAATCAAAATAATTTTTTTTTTTAGTTTGATTTCTGTCAGAGGGCAATATGAATGTTATACCATGTTCCATTAAAACACTCAAAGGATTCTACGATATATCAGGTGTAGAAGTAGGCCAACATTTATATTGGCAAATAGGAAGTTTACAAATTCATGCTCAAGTACTTATTACTTCTTGGGTAGTAATTGCTATCTTATTAGGGTCAGTTATCATAACTGTTCGGAATCCACAAACTATTCCTACCGACGGGCAGAATTTCTTTGAATATGTTCTTGAATTTATTCGAGACTTGAGTAAAACTCAGATTGGAGAAGAATATGGGCCTTGGGTTCCCTTTATTGGAACCATGTTCTTATTTATTTTTGTTTCTAATTGGTCTGGAGCTCTTTTACCTTGGAAAATCATACAGTTACCTCATGGAGAGTTGGCTGCCCCCACGAATGATATAAATACTACTGTTGCTTTAGCTTTACTCACGTCCGTGGCATATTTTTATGCGGGTCTTACCAAAAAAGGATTGGCTTATTTTGGAAAATACATTCAACCAACTCCAATCCTTTTACCAATTAACATCCTAGAAGATTTCACAAAACCTTTATCTCTGAGTTTTCGACTTTTCGGAAATATATTGGCGGATGAATTAGTAGTTGTTGTTCTTGTTTCTTTAGTACCTTCAGTAGTTCCTATCCCTGTCATGTTTCTTGGATTATTTACAAGCGGTATTCAAGCTCTCATTTTTGCAACTTTAGCCGCGGCTTATATAGGGGAATCCATGGAGGGTCATCATTGATTAGTTTTCAAAAGAGTCTTCTTTTTTTAAGCTTACCCCGACTGAGGCAATGGCAATGCATGGTTCAAGAAAATATACTTGGTTCGGTAACATATACATATATAGATAGAAATAAGAAATCCATATGTATATATGACTAGAGTTCTAAGAGGAAAGATAGACGATATTACGAAGGATGGGTTAGGGAGATCACACTAGATATATGTCTATATGTAATGTCTATAAGTCCAGCTACAGTTCCTGTATATTTTTCGACGAATTATTCTAGAATCTGATTCAATAAAAAATGCGGGTGGTTTCCGTTATGAAAGAAACAAATGTATATGTGATAGTAGATATATAGTAGTTATATAGGGTTTCTCCCTATCTATATATTTTTTTTTTTCGAAGTTTTAGTTACTTCGATTCGATATTTTTTAGTGATCAAATAAGTAAGAATTCCTTGGTTGATTGTATCATTAACCATTTTTTTTTGGTGCGAGGAACCTATCATCATGAATCCACTGATTTCTGCCGCTTCCGTTATTGCTGCTGGATTGGCCGTAGGGCTTGCTTCTATTGGACCTGGAGTTGGTCAAGGTACTGCTGCAGGCCAAGCCGTAGAAGGTATTGCGAGACAACCAGAAGCAGAAGGAAAAATAAGAGGCACCTTATTGCTTAGTCTAGCTTTTATGGAAGCTTTAACCATTTATGGGCTCGTTGTGGCATTAGCACTTTTATTTGCAAATCCTTTTGTTTAATTTCATCCTAGAACGAAAATGTAAAAAAGTGCATTATACACTTTTTCTTATTTTATTAATTTGTTTCGGTTTGCTTCTGTGAATTATATCACTACTTTACTCCTACAATTATGTATTTGTTGGAACAATACCCCGGGAAAGACTGATTTGAGGATGACGAATTAGTGGATTTGCTCGCTTTATTCCTTCCCGTCCTTCGGTTAGTACGCTGGAATTTTTACTTTCTTTTTAGGAAGTGTTTGAACAGGGGAAATATTTTGCAATTTCTACAAGACCTAGGACCCAACTTAATAAGTATCTTATCGGAAACTAAAAACAAAGAAAAAAATTAAGAAAAAGAAATCGATCAAAAAAGGGCAAATCAAGTGATACAAAAAGAACTCTGTTCTTTGTTAGTCCTATCTATAAGAGGAGAGCATATGAAAAATGTAACCGATTCTTTCGTTTCCTTAGGCCACTGGCCATCCGCCGGGAGTTTCGGGTTTAATACCGATATTTTAGCAACAAATCTAATAAATCTAAGTGTAGTGCTTGGTGTATTGATTTTTTTTGGAAAGGGAGTGTGTGCGAGTTGTATATTTCAAGAATAGGTTGGACCCAACCGGCTGCACTTTATTTATTTGTGTTATTTATTTATTTGTGTTATTTATATACATATTTTTTTTTAGAATAAGATAAATAGGAAAAAAGTGTACAATCTCGACGAA